GATCTCTCTAACACTTTGAGAAGAGAATCGTAGGTTTGACCGACGAACTACGTGGGAAAATGGACCTTCTTTCTTTGATTTTCAGCAAGCATTTTTTGAAAGTAACAATTCTATTCAGTTTGGTTTCGGAAAACTTGCTGGTCGCGGATTAGTGCGTTCTGCGCCGCCGGCGGCGCAGGTTGATCTCTCTGGTGGAGGCTGCATTCATTTATTCAACTTGACACGTGGGAAGGGCTGACTCTCCTAGTGGCTCGGCTTGGTCTCGCTCCCTTCCTGCACTATTCCTCCCCACTAAAAAGAGCGATTGATAATCTCGATAACCTTTCTTTCTGAACGCAAGACTACCCCTCTTCCCGAAAGCTTCGCGGGGCGATTTGAAATGGCCGTACTGTACTGGTTGGACGATGGCACAGCAGGACCCTCGTATGAAACCCCACCGAGCTTCCTTGCACTATGTGGAACGGACTATTCTCGGATTGGACACGCCTATAGCTAAAGGAACGTACAGCGAGCCGTAGCGGGAGGGAGGCCGATGTCCCGTCAGATACCACGGCCCACGGGCAAGCCAGCGACCTTCACCTCCCGCAAGTCCCTTCGGTCTCCTTTAGCTCTGGTGGGCGTGGTTCTGTAGTTCTTCTGTTCTGGCCTTCCTTCATGTCGTAGCCTTAGCTTATCGACGGGTCTTGCAATACATACAGCATTTTCTTTGACTCATCCTTGGATAAGAACGTTCTTTGTTTGAGTTTGAAGTCGTTACCTTGCGGGAGCCACCTGGGCGAGACCCTTCTCTCCTTTTTTATTTCCATCCATATATATGGTATGTTGAATCACTTGTGAAGTCGACTTTACTTGACCGTGTCTGCTTCAACTTCACCCTAGACTCGTGTCGTGTAGCAAGACTAACAAGTGGTCGAGTTAATTTATGAACGAACGCTATTATAAAAGAAGCAATACCATTCTTATTTTTTGATTCTTCCTTGGCCGTGTGGAACATGGATTAGCATTATGTCATTCCTACAAGTGATCACCCATCCAGGATTTGAAGAAGAAGCGCCATATGAGGACTTCGAGATAAAATATAAGATGTTTCTTTCCATTCCTCGTGAGCCACTTATTTCTCCGAAACAAGAGAGAAAAGTTATTTTCCTCCTTTTTCCCAATAAGTCGACGGCGTTACACCATTGGGATACTTCGAATAAACTAGAGTACATATAGGATACACCGGTGCTAAAACCTTTTCTAAAGATATCTTCCAAACTGTTGGGGTCGTTGCTCCGGATTTTGTTCCCCCGGTTTGAAACCAGTTGGTTCCGTAGTTTTAGAATTCTGCTGATCCCAAGTACTCCATCTCCATCATTGCATATGGGAATATAGAAAGTAAAGAGGAAAAGGCATGACCAGAAAAATTGTGTGAAATAAGTGAATTTATCCAGTTGAGGCATGATTGATTGAGAAACAATGATTCCCTCCGGACAGAAAGAGAGTCCCTTCATGTCATGTAGGAGTCTTGAAGAATTCATTCTATTGAGTTGTGGTTGGTTGTTGACCAACAAACAGAAAGGATGCATGGGAGAAAGAGAAAGATGCACAAACGAAAGGAAGAAGGGCGACTTCTTTGATAGATTCTGTCCAGCCCAAATCTCTTTTTCGTTTCATACGAAATTTCTTACATATCTCGTTGGGGAGTCGAAGCCACGCAAGAACGACCAACTCTAACTGTTGAAAGCGCTGGCGTTCAGTTTGGTTGCGTGCTTTCCCTTCCTTTCTGTGGTATCCCGGCCTGGAAATTTGTATACAAGGTCTCACATCCGGAGAAGATCGAAAGGTCGTCAACGGCGAAGACCGTCATATTGTATTGTTAAGAGTCACAAGCTCGGCGTTTCATAGCGAGGGCTAGGATGCTGAAGCCATTGTTACGGAGCCGGAGCATGGCATCTCTGAGCATCAGGCGCATGATAGCAGGCTGCACCGAGCCGGAAGTCTGGATATGTTGACCAGAATGATGATCTGGATGGAACGGGAACGAGAGCGAGGTCATCCTCTCCACGTCGCAAGAAAACGGAGAGAGCGGAGAGATGAAACCTTGAAGGCCATGAATAACCACCATGCATGCCGTTGTTGAAGAGATCAGGTTGCGTGATCTCCACCCCTCCGATAAACACCTTAGCACTAGCAGTTGTGCTGGTCTTTCTATTGACCGAATCAGAGGTGAGGGTGATGCAACGGCCTGGACTCAAGGTCTCTCCTGCCTCTCGGGCGAGGGACTGATTTCCTTGCTTTGCTTGCATCCCTTTGATTGCTTAGTCTCTCCTCCTTGCTGCACTATTATGGTACATCGGTCTAATCCTCTGATCCCGTGACTTGCCTTTCATTTACTTGTCTTTATCTTTAATCTTTCTATCCTATGCAATCTATAAAAATAGAGGAAGATTCTATGAATATCCCATCCATAGTAAAGACTCTTCTCAAATACGCAGTTGCCAGATTACACTAAGCCATTTTCAGTGTGCTAATTCAACCTTCTTTATAAAGAGGATATGCCATATGGTGCCCCGAGGATTAGAGCCAATAAATATACATCACATCGATCTAGCCTAATAAACAAGGCTCCATTCCGGCTTAATTCCTCCTTGCCTCCTACCATATGGCATCTCCTCTACTTCAATTCAAAAACGCGCTTCGCCCCTTTCCTCTTTCTTTGCTGCAATAGATGAGATTGGCATTGGCCTAGTTCCAATCCTTTGTCAAGTCACTTAAAAGCAGCCTCCCTCCTCATTTGCTGCAGGTGAGAAAGGGCCTTGCTTTCCGCTGGCCTGATTAGTAGTCAGACTGATGATCTACCCGTCTCCGAGGGGGTAGACCTGCCGGCAACTCCTACGGCAAAAGAAAAGCGAACTCTTCCTTCCTTAAGCAGCGCTATGCTTCATCCTCAAGGTCAACGGTTCTAGCCTCCTGAACCGTCATAATGGACTTATAGCCTCTTCTGCTATTTTTACCTATTTGGGCCGTTTTACTCATTTCTTTGATTACCAGGGCATGACGACTGCCCGCTCCACCACGTGCATAAACTAATTATCTCATGATAGGCCAAAGCGTGACCCCTTTTCTGGCCAAACTCTGTGACAGGGATATAAGGGTGTAATCCCGATTTCTCTAAAGCGCTACGTCTTTTCCCGGCCATCATGCATCGCTCCAACCTCCTATTGCCACAGCCTTACAAGCAAGAAGTTCAAAATATCAATTGGGACCTTACTGCCGTTCCCAGCTTAAGCGTCTACACCTCCCAACAAAGTGAATGTACCTTATGGAACCTCCGATAGGGACTTGGATGAGGCCCGCCTACCTTCTCCACCCGCTCTGTAGATGGAACCTTCGTAGAGCTACCACTTTCGATAAGAATTTTTGTAGAATTGCCCCGGCCAAGGGCACACCACATTCGAAAGAGATCCCTCAGACTCCAGTCCTACCCCGTCTTCTTAGGATTAAGGTTGCAAGTTTAATGTAGAAGTGGCTATGATAGCAAAGAGCAGAATAAATGTCTTATTTGAAGATAATAGTTGAGAGCACTGCTAGAAAGATAAAGATGGCGATAAGAGATTCGTTCTGTCTTTCTTCACTTCTGATCTTTATCTATGATATTAACTTGAACTTGAAGACGAGTCTTATTCATAACTAGAAAGCAGATCGAAAGAAGCATAGGTACACTATACACTAACCCAATCCAGATGAAACTACTATTATCGGAACCCAGCTTCTCTTTTTTAGCGAATAAAGATTGAAGTCGCTCTTACACTTACTATATTTAAAATCTTTCTAATTTCTCATATGAAAGAAGGAGAAAGGGGGCTGCTACTGCAACCAAGCAATTGGTGCAGACGCTCTACGATGCAATCAGACAATGAGAGAGCGGACTCTCTTTCTCTAAGGGACACTTCCTAATTATTTTTCCACCCTCCGTGGAGGGGGAGTACCATGTAGTTAGGAAGATGATCGATGCCTAAAGCATGTCTACTTAAGATCTCTATCCTTTCTGGTGATCAAGATATCCCAAGAAGAGAGACCTTACGGCGCGCCTTTACTAGAAGAGAAGGAAAGAAGACACTTACTAGAAATCTATTCCACCGGAAGACTACCGCTTGATTTCTCTCTGTCCACAGCCATGACTCACCCACCTTTCCATCCCCCCTCAAAGATCCACCCGATCGATGAAGACTTGAACCGAACTCGCAGTGATCAAATCTACTTTGGAGAGTCAATCCTCAGGGCAAGCCAAAGGAAGGACGGGATAGAGCTCAAAGACAGGCTGAAGGCAGAGAAGGATAGACGAGACAAGGAAGCAAAGGATAAAAGAAAGATCGGAATAGAATAGAGGTAACGGTTGAACGAACGGTAGACCCAACTCTGTATACTTAGCCGGAAGCAGGGCATTCCACCGATTCCACTTAGGGAGAAAGCCTTTCCCGTATCTATTTGAACCTGATCTGCAAATTTCTATCCGGTAGACTTGGTAAGGTAAAAGGGCCCCGACTTATTTTATTTCCAGAATTAGAGTTCGACCGCAGCTGCCCCTTTTTTGTTTGTTTTGGGGGGATCAAGTTCCTTGCCAACTATCGACCCCGATCTCTTTTCATTTCTTTTTGGTATTACGGGACTAGCCTTCGTCAATCACACTAAAGCAGAGCACCCAACTATGGCAAGGCCCCCGTCAATGAAGGGTTAGGTTAGTCAATCCGGCCCGAGACGCGTTCGTTGACAAAACCGCCGTAGGAATGGAGACCTTTCAATAGAGCGGAGGCGAACTGATCAACGAGAAAGAGGCCCTACTCACTACAAACGAATACACCACAAGATCGAACTGCACTCATGCCTCTCCCGCATCAAGTTGACCGACCCCCTAAGTAGTTCTTCTATCAATCATGTGCGTAGGTAGGGTCCTCCATTCTGATTGGTATATCATGAAAAAAGAAAGCCATTTGCACCAGGCGCACTGCGCTTTTCCT